AGATACCATATTTAAAAATTGTATCTAGAATAACTGGAAAGGTGGAAGCAAGAACAGATATAATTTGATCGTTATGATCAAATCCAAAATCTTTGTAGATAGAGTCAATCATTAGTTCCCAACCTTGGGGCGAATGGAATCCGATACATAAATCAGTTATTAAAAGAACGGAAAAAGCTTTTATTGTATCGTTTAAATTATATAGTAATTCCTGAACCCGAGAGTTAAGAATAACAAGCTCTTCATTACCCAGAATAGAATAAACACTTAGAATAATGAAATAAATTATGTTTATTGAGAAGTGAAAAATCGTATTCATAAGGTTTTGGTTATACATCTTGATCAATTGAACCGTTTCTTTATGGATTTCTATATTAAGCTTTTGTATATGTGTCTCTGGGGATTCATTTATCATATCGTCCAACAGGAGTAGTCTCTCTAATTCTATGAATTTTTCTAGAATACTATTTTCTTGAATATCATTCAAAAGGGTTTCGGATTGTATCTTATTCCACCAATTAATAGACCATGATTCCATACTTTTATTAAATGAGAGAAAGATCCACAAGGGCAAAAATACTAAAGATATAAGAGATAGAATGTGACTAAATACTTTATTTTTTGACATTTTGTAATTTAATGAATTGTTAAGGAATCCACCCCACCTCACCTCACCTGTTGACTCTACATGCTCGAATATTTTGATTCTATTACGTATAAAGTATTTTATTTTTGTTAAGCTTTTAATCTAATAAAAAAAAATTTATTTCAATTCAATTGGTACACGCAAGAAATAAGCCAATTCCGCGACTTTTTGTTCAATTTCTCGTGGAGTCAAATTATCATCAATATGAATTAATGGAATAGACCCCTGGCCCCTGATTTCCATATAAAGGAAAAAGACAATACGAGTATAAATCCCCTCTTTAACTTCGATTCGTATGGACTGAATATCTTCCATAAGGAATCGGAGAAAGATACGACGATTTTTTCCGGGAAATCCCCAACGATAAATACAAACTGTTCCTTCTTTTCTATCGAATCTATCATAACCACTGCCCACATTCCACGAAATTATGCACCACAAATAGGAACTAATAAAGAGACCTGCTATCCCATAGAAGGACATCACGATTCCTTGTGGAAAAAACAGTATTTGCTGATACGGAAATAAAGATATAAAAGTCCTATCTAGATAACTAAAAATTCCAACCACTAAAAATCCTACCGAACCTAAAAAAAGGATAAGGGCCCAGTAGAAATTAATTATTTTTCGTGAGCCTGTTATAAGTTCTATCCATATACGATCTGATCGCCAATTCATACTAGATCTAGTTGCATTTTATTGGAATTGAGAGAATAATACCAATTTGACTTTCCTATTTTTGTTTACGAAGTAACGCTCATCAACTAGCACTTTTCTTATATGAACTTTTGAAAAGAATGGCGTCTACTTCATATGATCTTCTTCTAGATATGATATCTACATATGACCATTACCCATATCGCATTTCCGACTGCATAATAATTTGTTCATTTATGTTCGTGGGAAGTTACATATTATACCATATTTCACTAACTATATCATTTGTATTTGTGTTATAATGCAAGTCTAATTAAGTCTTAAAACAATGAATGAGATTTTGTACCGTCGAATTTAAACAATCTTGTTTTTTTGTACATGACGAAATAAAGAAGCCATTGCAAATGCCTGAATTACCCGGCCCAACCTACTAAGGTAAGGGGACAAAAATAGAGAGTAAATTTATAATTGTCATAGCAACGGTACCTCGATTTACTTTACTATTTGTAAAGGAATAAATTACTTTTTTATATTGCTGATTAGTACTTTGCTATAAAATTAAAATAAAAAAAATAAAGTCCTATTTGAGTGAATTTTGATTCAAAGGAAAGAAAGTGTGTAGTTTAAAAAATTCACTAAGAATGTTTTTTAAAAGATTACGTGGTACGATTGGATCAAATAAGCCCTTATGGAATAAATATTCAGACACTTGCGAACCCTCGGGTACTGTCGTATTCAATGTTTGTTCAATTACTCTTTTACCTGCAAATGCAATATAGGCATTTGGTTCGGCAATAATGATATCGCCTAACATACCAAAACTGGCTGTCACCCCACCAGTGGTGGGAGATGTAAGGATGGATATATAGAATAACTTTTTATTTAATTGATAATCATATAAAGCGGAAGATATTTTAGCCATTTGCATTAAGCTCAGACTTCCTTCTTGCATGCGTGCCCCCCCGGAAGCACATACTATAATAAGGGGTAGAAATTGATGGGTAGCATACTCGATCAAACGAGTTATTTTTTCCCCGACTACGGATCCCATACTGCCCCCCATAAACTGAAAATCCATGACTCCAACTGCTATGGGAATACCGTTTAGCTGACCTACGCCCGTTTGAACAGCTTCTGGTAATCCTGTCTTTTTTTGATAAAAGTCGATACGCTCTTTATAAGGTTTCTCCTCCGAAT